TCTTTGGGCGTCCCGTTACCATATCTAACAATGGGATTCCCCGGAGATCTATCTCATTTTTCGGGTTAACCAAAGAGGTTCATTACATGAGTTTTAAACTGAAATTTGAATTAAATTTGGATGAATAATCCTTTTTATTTCGTTTTATCTTTTTTCCCACCTTCAGAAGAAAAAATGCCCCCTGTCGTTAGAATCTTCTGAACAGTAACTATCTTGTTTTCGTATACGTATATAAATTGATATTTTATATTTATTTTATATTTATTATTTATATTTTATATATAATATATATTATATTTATCTATTAATTATTAATTTATTAATTAATTTATTAATATAAATATAGAATCTTTGAAAAAGCTTTTTCTTTCTTAGGAAGAAAAGGCTTACTATCTTTGGGATCTGATCCTACACCGCTGCTCGAGACTTTAGTGGATCGACTCTATTACATAAGTGGATTCCTAATTTTTATCTCACATCATGAGATAAGCATATCTACCATCATGACATAAGTACGCAGTTATTATTGTATCGGCCCAAAACCTCGCTAATTGGTCTTTACGGTGCTTCCTCTACCAATTAGATCCTTTTTTTTTATCCATAGATAAAATTAGGTATATCTATTTCTTCATATTTCAACTTCTATGGAGTTTCTTTCTTTTCTACAGCTGATAAAAATCGTTGTTTTAGACGATGCATATGTAGAAGGCCTTTTTGTTTTTCTTACTTCTATAGTGAAGATAGTCGCACGTAATGACAGATCACGGCCATATTATTCAAAGCTTGTGGTAAGAATGGATTTCGTTCTAGTGCTCGAAAATAATATTCCAAAGCTTTCGTATGTTCTCCATTACTTGTATGTATAAGACCTATATTATAGAGTATATAACTTCGATCATAAGCATCAATTTCTAGTCGCATAGCTTCATAATAATTCTGTAAAGCTTCTGCATAATTTCCTTCGGATTGAGCTGCCATCCGTTACGGTCGCCATTCTATTAAAAGAATCTCCGTTCCAGAACCGTACATGATATTTTCATTTCATACGGCTCCTCCCTTATGTGCATAAGAAGAATAATCCATGAAAACAAAAAAGATGAAAATATTCTCATTATGGACTGAGTAGGGCTAGTGTTTTTACAAGAAATCTCTAGCCAACCTTCCTGCAAGAGATCTTTTAGTAACATCAAGCGTGTTGGTACTAGATAGAAATGAGAACTCCAACAATTTATTTGTTTTCAACGCCTCCTAATTTCCAGGAATTAGTCACATCAACAGCCCCCGATGGTTATATTGGTATCCAAAATACAAACGAGATGGATGTTTATTGTCCTAACCATTCTTTTAGTCCCGAGCCCAATAAGGAAAGGGGTAATTTCTAACAAGGTTTTCGTGTTGTTGATTCCTAGGTGTAGTGCTTCTTCCCTTATGCTATCCATTGATACTAGTAAAGTAGGGTTGCCCCATAATACAGAACCTTTAGGTGTAACCCTTCGCTCAATACTAGAATCGAAAATTGAAACATAGCATCTGAGGTTTCATTAATCTAGGATACATGATAGAAGGAATTGTTCTATTTTCAAACTTCACCTTCAACAAGCGTAGATTTATTTCAAAAACCCTCCCGAATGACGTGTCTTTCTCGTAAAACCGAGAGAAATTCAAAAAATCAAATCAAAAAAGAATCAAATCACACCATCTCTGTAATAGGTAAATGCCTCCTTTTCTCCTGAAGTTGTCGGAATTATTTTCAATAAGATATTGGCTATAATTGAAAAGACCTTATCAATAAAATTTCCATTTCTCCGCGATCTAGGCATAGCTAGCAATCCATTCTATAATTCTTCTCATTTCCTCTCGTGGGAAAATGATCCCACAAAGAAAGAATTGTGCAGTACGAAATAACATAAAACTGGATTGATTTGAAAAATGGGCCTTCTGCTCCTTTTTGACAGGAATCAATAATAAATATTTGAACCCGATTCGATTCCATCCTAATGTAGTAGTATACCGAGGAAGGGAGCTATTCCGTTTTCATTGAAGTTACAAATTCGAGTAACGCGAGAGATTTTTATTGAATTGTGATATAGTAATTATTAATGATAAATGATAGTAAAGAAGAAAAAGATTGGATAATTATTTTATGATGAAAATAGAATAACCATTTCCTAATTCATTGATTGAATCGATTCGAAATAGTAGAAATAGAAGGGAGTCATTTTTGCAAACATGAATCCCCCTTTTTAATTCAAAAAAATTATTTTCTTTATCTTTGAGCCCCCAAAGAAAGATCTTTCTTTACTTTGATGAAAAATGTTCTTAATTTGTAATATTAATATATAGTTCAAATGGACTGGTCATACCTATCCAATAATTAATCTAGAATGGAATATGAAGAACTCGCTATTCATTTGGTTTTTAATTCATAATCGTATGTAGGAGAGATGGCCGAGTGGTTCAAGGCGTAGCATTGGAACTGCTATGTAGGCTTTTGTTTACC